CTCGTTCTAAAAAAATAGGATTTCGTGTAATAAGTTTTTGATATTCAGCAACCCCAGTTAAAAAATAATCGCAAAAATCCAAACATTTATCTATCCAGCCATGAGGTAGATCAGCAGCGACTCCTCCGATACGAAAATAATTATGCATCATGCGCATACCGGTAGCAGCTTCGAATAGGTCATATATCAATTCTCGTTCTCGCAAAATATAGAAAAAGGGGGTCTGTGCCCCAATATCTGCCATAAAAGGGCCAAGCCATAACAAATGGGAAGCGATACGACTCAACTCCAGCATAATAGCTCTAATATAGCTAGCCCTTTTAGGTACTTGAATATTGCCCAGCTGTTCAGGTCCATTTACGGTTATTGCTTCTGTAAACATAGTAGCTAAATAATCCCAACGTGTTACATAAGGCAAATATTGTATAATTGTTCGATTTTCCGCAATTTTTTCCATTCCTCTATGTAAATAACCCAATATAGGTTCACAGTCAATAACATCTTCACCGTCGAGAGTAACGATTAGTCGAAGAACACCATGCATTGATGGGTGGTGAGGGCCCATATTGACTATCATGAGGTCGTTTCTTGTAGTTGGTGTAATCATAAGTTTTTCCTGAGTCAGTCTTCCATGCATTGCTGAAAGTAAAAAGAAGTTCATCAAATTTTAAACGACTAAGCTCATCAAGACTAAGCTCGTCAAATGATATCATGCTTCAAATTAACGAGTTTTTATTTCTCGAATATCCAACTCATCAATTAATTCTTTATAGCGTCCTCTATTTCTTTTTGACAAATAGGCTAGTAGTCGTTGACGTTTTCCCAAAATTTTGCGCAAACCTTTCTGAGATGAAAAGTCTTTTTTGTGCAATTCCAAATGTGAAGTAAGTCTCCTTATCTTAGTGGTGAAACTGAATACTTGAAATTCAACAGACCCTCTATTTTCTTTGTTTTCTTTTTGAGAAATAATAGAAATTACTGAATTTTTTACCATAAAAAACTCTCCTTTCCCCTTGTACAGATATGGATTTTTGCGATCAGTAATAAGTAATAATAATGCCATGAATTTTGATGTGGTATATACAATAATTTAATCCAAATAACTCCTATTTTTCTGAATTGAAACCAATCAGTCGAATTTGAAATTGGATTTAGATAGGAATAGAAAAAGATTGGTACATTTTCGCATCGAATAATTTAGACCTAAAATTAAGAAGCTTCTGTTGATTCATTTCGAAAACTAATTGAGATATTATTCATAATTCATTTCATATTGAATACTAGAATGAGATGTGAGACAAGAAAAGTACGTGATCTGTATATTTGTTTACTTTCATATACCCTATATTATATATAGATTAATATAGATTATATATAGGGTATATAGAAATGGGATCTAGGATATAGATAGAAAATTCTATTATTCACAGAATTTCAATCGCGGATACAGATGTATTCTTAACATACTGAAACGACTGCCATTATTGGTATCAAACCAATAGCGATTCATACAAGCTAAATCTTCTAATCGATAATTAGGCCAAAGAAAAAGCTTTAATTTCATTAATTGATTTTTCTCTCTATCAAGATAGTTATTGTCATGTGAAACTCGGCTGCTGTTTTTTATGTTCTTTCTATTCCAAAATACTGGATTTCTATCTATATAATTTTCATTCTTTGAATTGAAACAAATTAGAATTCTCACTTTTCTACGACGTTTAAACGATAAAATATTTTCCGGAACAAGTAAATCAAAATGATTTTTGTCTCTATTTTCAGTTATTCTTTGATGTGGTGAAATTGTTTCATCTAAATTTGTCCTAGAAACATATCTTTGCTCTTGATATTTTTGATCAATTTGATACTTACTCTTATGAAGCAACGAAATACCTATTGTTTGGTACATAATAAATTGTCCGTCTTTTTTTCCAGACAAATGAAGTGGTTCTACAATCAATACCCCCTTCTTCATCAATTCTGAAAGAGTTAAATTCTTTTGAATCAGCATTTTATCCAAACTTATTTCTCTCTTTTGAATGGAGGATATCGTAATTTTTCTTGGATCTATCAGTCTAAGCAGAAGACAATATACCTTGATATTATTGATCATTCTTTGATTCAAAGTTGTGTCCCATCTCAATTGAAAAAGCAAATAACGTTTCAGGAAAAAATCTAGTTCTGCTTCTGTATTGCTTTTGTATTGTTTTCTCTTTTTCCCCTTTTTCATGTCCAAGCTTGCATAATTATCTTCAATATCTTTTTGTTGTGAGAGAACGGATCCACGATCTCCTTGGCTTATGGGTTCTTTTTCTTCTTGATTTCGATGCTTTTTATTCGAGGCTTTCAACAAATTTCTTTTTTCCTTTTCATTAATCTTTTTATTTTCACTACTATTTAAAAGAAGTAATTTGCTTGGTATAAACCAAGGTTTCGTTTTATATGCCTTGTAAAGTAACACAAATTCTGGGAAGAGCCAAAATCCGAGATTCGATATGGGGCGCTTTAGGATTTTTTCATTCATTCCCATCCAATCACAAAATCCTTTGTGGGAGTTTGGTGAATTGGTTTCTGGAATCATAAGATAAAAAAGGTTTTTTTTAGAAATTATTTGAGAGTTGTTAGTAGGAATTTGAGTATTTTGATTCCTATTGGTATCAATTATAATCCAGGCCTCAATTTCGTCTTTTTGTCTAAGATAAAAATTGAAAAATTTCCAATCAAAGTTTTTTCTATCGGCTGATTTTTCCATATATGGAATATCAACCTGTCCTAGATCATTTTGAATAGGGATGTTCTTCAGTATATCAAAAAGGGCTATTTTAGACCTGTTATAAGTATAAGAAATTTCTTGGTTCTTATTTCCTTCAAAGGGAGATCTATAAAAAAAGCATTCCGTTTTATTTTCATAATTAAGAAATTTATATGATAAAAGATTATATCTATAATATTTTCGAAAATTACTTTTTTCGTTAGATAATAAATAGATTTCCGATTTTTTTTTGGAACCAACTAATAGGTCTTTTTCATATGAATGCCATTTGCTTAAATTTTCCTTTTTAGTTATACAACGCAGGTGAACTCTATTTCGACATTTTTCTGGTATTAATCTAGACCATCCGATCTGAGATAAATGGTATTGATAATGTCCTTTTAACCAGTTTTTCCATTGATTCGTTTCATAGCTCGGAAGTTTCTTATTTGCTAATTTCGAATGAATCATTCCTTGTCTTTCAAAAGAATCCTTTATTTTAGGCTTAAGAAAAGGGGGGATTCTTTGATATTGAACAACAGATCTTACCGAGTTCCTAATTTGAGTTTGTGATAATTTGTAAAATACATATGCTTGTGACACGTAGGATAAGTCATAAAAAATACGTGAATTTTCTTTAATATTACTAATATTATCAAATGGCTTTTTTATAGTCGAAATAAACGTAATTGGAGTTTTCTTTTTTTTATTAATTGTTTCTTCTTTTCTTTCATTATTGTAAATCGATTTATCAATAATTTTTTTTGTTACTTTAAGAAAAAGTTTTGTATTTATTCTGGGAATATTAATGATGGATAAAAATAGATCTGTGTAGATTTTTTCAATGAAAAATTTTAAAAAGCGGGGTAATTTATAGATTAATCGAGCATTTCTTCTTTTTAATATTTGCCATTTTTTGAATCTTTTAGCATTATAATTTGTTTTGTTAGGACTAAGATTATTTATTCTTGGAGTTACTTTTTTTTTCTCTTTTGAGATTCTTTCTATTTGATTTCGAATTTTACTTGTTCTATCAGCAAGATCCTTCGTTTTTTTTTCCGGCAATGGGGAATTTGCCGAACTTGGAGATGCAATTTGCCTAAATGATTCGTGAATTATCTGATTGCTTATCGTGGAATCTTTTTGTTCTTTAACTTCGCTTAATTTATATACTTTTCTTAATCTAAATAATAGAATTGGATTTACTTTTGAAAGTTCTGTTATTATTTTTTTTATAAAAATAACACCTCCGATAACCCATTTTTGGATTTCTTTTGAAACTTTTCGAAGTAATTTTGTTTTTTCTTTAAAAACGTTTAGAACTCGAAAATACTTCTTTTTAGATTTAGCAATTTTTTTTTTGAATTCCTTTAAAATAGGTTTAAAAAGGGAAGGACGTTTTCGGGGTGGACCAAAAGGAAGTTCTGCTTCCATTCCCCAAATTGTTAAAAAACAAAAATCATTTTTTTCTTTTTTATTTTTTATTAGATCTTTCTGAGAGGATCGTAGTTTCGATTTGCGCCAAGGTTTCAGACAGAAAGGAAACAATATTTTTATCTGAATACCGTCTGTCAACCAATTTTTTGGAAATTCTGTTTCTGATAATGGAACACCGTTATAGGTACATTTAAGATGTATCTCTCTGTTCCATTCCTCTAAATCCTCAGTCCATTCGGGAAGTTGTAATAGGAGTATACGGCCAATATTTTTCGCAATTATTAATGAAGGTAATATAATATTTTTTCTAAAAAAAGATTGAGTTAGTAACATGCAACCTCTTATTACTTGCGCAAATGGAATGCTATCCCAGGTCTCTGCTATCTCTATTCGCGCTTTTTCCTTTCTTTTGTTCTTCTCTTTTTTTTCTTCTCTTTTTGTTTGTTCTTTTGTAAACTCTACAATTTTGAAGTCTTCCCCTTTACTTACCCAATTTCTAAAAATTAGTTTAATCAATCCGGAGATATCAAAAGAAAAAAGGGGGGATTTTTTGAGTCTTTCAAAAAAAAGAGGGGAATGCACATTTGCTTGAAACAATCCTGAAATAACTATTTTACGCCTTTGAGCTCGCATAGAACCTTTGATTATACCCCGTCGAAAATCTGATTGTTGTGAATAACGTATCAAAGCTACTTCGTCTATTTGATCGGGCATCTTAGTATCCGTAGTATTAGAATCACTATTCGCCCTGTTAGCAGTAAAAATTACTACACGTTTGCCCTTTCTTGAACGAATTTGATGATCTACTGGTATG